AATTCTTCCAAAACGGATTGTACGGTCATGGTGACTAAAGAAAAACGTAAGATCGATACCCTGATGGGTGATTGTTTTCATCCAAATAGGAGCCTTTTCTACCATTGATTCTATAAAGATTCTCTGGCATAGCCCGAACTGGAGTAGTTTGTTCTTCTCTTGTTGCTGTTGCAAACCCAGGACTTCACTCGCTAAGCAAAGATCAAATTAAGAGATCCCCAATAATGAGCAATGAGGTTTTTTCTGATTCTTCCTAAACCGATTCTACGGCCATCTTGAGTACATAAAAACGTATGATCGTTACCCTTCATGGGTTTACACATCATTTGAGGCGCCTTTTTGGCCATTCTTTGCTATAAAGATTCTCTTAAAAGATGCAATCTCTGGCTAACTGGACTGGAGTAGTTCATCACTCGCAAAGCAGAGTCCCCACCCGTTCCTTCTTTTCAACTATAGTTCGAGGCTCTTAGTAAAGGCCAGCGAAATGGCAAGCATGAAGAAGTCAACTCGTCAGAAAGAAAAGAACCCGCGGCGTGGGCATACACAATAGCGATAGTGATTTCTCAATACGAGAAAGAAAGTAGGCCTCGACCATAAAGAAATATCTTATTCGTCAAGAAGGAAGCTGCGGCGGGGTCAAATTGGTAGGCTGTTTCATAACTAAAGCGAAGGTAAGTAAACCTCCGAAGAAGATCAGCTCGATGAGTACGACTAAGGCCAGCACCAAGAAGACGAAGAAGGATAGCGAGGTAAGGTCCTAGAGTTCCTAAGAGTTGTGAAAGAGGGTCCGACTCGGTCGAGGGGTATGTTGCTGGACTTGTTGAGTCATTAGGTTCTGGGTAGTCCTTTTGAGGGACATCACCTCTTCCCTTTCCTCTGTTTTGTTTATAATATAACATAGGTGATTTCACCGATCTCCATTCTTGCTTCCTCTACTGGTTGTGGTGCTATATTAGCTTGATCTGGAACCAACCATTGCTTTGGTACATTCTATGCCCTTCATGCTATGTGTGTTTACATCAGGTCTGGTGCTTCTTATCTTCCTGTCCCCTGCTGACTCTGATGAGGACCTCCGACGGTCTATCAACTTCTTAGTCGACAGGCTCTGGTCCCGGATCAACGTCATCTGCTTGAACAGCGCCTAGATAAGAAATGACTAGTAGGAAAAGGAATGCTGGAATAGGACTTTAAGATGGCACTGGAATTGCACTTTATGATGCTGGGACAGGCTTCCCCTATCCACGCCCTTTCATCACACTTCGACAAGGGATGTTCTACTGGGAATGTGTAGGCTATATCGGAACAGGGATAGATACTGGGCGGTGCTATGCCATTCGGGCATGAGACCAGGGTCTTCAACCATTACTTCAGTTTACAGGGTCAAGATCAAGTGGTAGCTTAATTCCTGTAGCTGGTGGTGCAGGAGGTTCTGTACCATGTCCCTGGTCCTTGCCTTCTTTCACTACCCTTGTTCACTCTCAATGCAATGGGACTTCCGCTGCTCTTTTAGGAGTAGTTTGTTCTTGTCGCTTTGCCTGGACTTTAGGATCTCCTCACGGCTGTCTCCATCCTCGATCGCGGGTCGGTCGTTAGCTGGTTCGTTCCTTCGTTTGGTGTTGTTTAATCACTCGCAAAGAACAATACTCTAATTACGACATAACTAGTACACTCGCTAAGCATGGTCTTTGATACGGAAAGATGTCATCATTTGTCCTGCATGAGGACTCCAAGTCCTTTCTTTCTTCATAGTGCTTAGATGGACCAGAGACAGGTACAGTGGGGAAGGACAGTGAGGGAAGGTATGGTAATGTAATGAACTGGCGTGGTAATAATTCGTATATTAGACAAAGATCTATAGCATTGACTCTCAAAGCCTGGACTTCAGACGATGGTGCCTAGTGGCCCCACATCTTCAATCACAGGACGGATGGTTGAGTGAAAGCTACTTCGGAGTACGAGAGTGCACCGCTCGGGGAGTGGTGTGCTCTCGTCCTCTTCACTGTCTTTTAGAAAACGGAAAGTGAACTAAGGAAGACTAAGACTGTAGCTGTAGCGAAAACTATTAGGTAGCCAGTTTTTTCTAGTTTTCTGTAGGGCTTAGGGCAGCTCGATGAGTGCGACCAAGAGCAGCTCGATCAGTCCAATCAAGGGCTGTGAGGTAAGGTGCCATAGTTCACTTTTGAAAGGGAGGCCTTTTAAAGAGCCTTGTTGGCCTCTAGAACGAGGTCTATCTGGCCTGGCCCTGGCCCCCCTTGCTTCTTTCCACTCTTGTTTGAGGGTCATCTATAGCACTTTCCAACGAACTGGGGAGTTGAAATAAGAAGAGAGTCCCAGCCTTTTTACTAAAGTATTTAATACTGCTTATTGATCGGTCTTTGATTCGAACCAACAGGTTCCTTCGACTTCGCTCAACACTCTCGAGAGCTGGGTTCGAGAATTCCGCGCCGATCTCACTTCCTTCAATGAGCAGATGACTTTGAGAAGCTGATCGATTACAGAACGATTAGTCCTATTCGTCTCGAATCTTCCCTTTTCACTAGGTGGGAAGGGATTCCCATAATCCCCGTTGGAAGCTCCCGGCAAGCGTGAAGAAGATAGAGAATCTCCTCCTTTGAGGGTAAGAAGAAGTCATCAAGTCAGAAAGAAAGGAAGCTGCGGCTAGGGAATCCCTAAATGGGGAGTTTCTTTACAAAAAGAAGGAAGATTCATCTTCTTCCGGTCTTCCTTCCTCGTCAGCGTCAGTAAGGCTTCAACAGAATAGCACTAAGAAATGGTTTTTTCGTCTCGCTGTACGTTCAGATGAAGATGAATCTCCTTCCGGCCTACTTTCCTCGTATGTAAGGCTGAGACCGGCATTCGTTCCTCAACATTAAGGACTGGTAGCGTAAGGACCTCCTGTTGTTAGGCTGTTAGGCCTAGAGTTCCGCGTTCTGCTTCGAAAGGTGAAACTCCTCAAAGGGAATGAATCTCGTTCCTGGTACATCTTCCTTCCTGGTCGGTAAGGCTTGACGAGAGGATTCCCGGGATTTCTAACTCGTCAGAAAGGCTTTCGTTCGGGGAAGGAGTGAAGTTCCTCGAGTTCCTCATAGTCGCGAAAGAGAGGCCTTAGAGGCCGAGGCTAACGATCCTGATGTCGACGAGACAGAGGCTTCCTTTCCTCGAGTCCGCAGGTTCGATTCCTGAAAGTGCTTTTCCTGTATTTGATGAATCAGATAGTACCGATCTGGAAAGTCCACTCGGGAGGAAGGTCCCAGAGATCCGACATGGCTACAGCACCGAGAGAGAGAATATTCGGAGACCTAAGGAAGTAAGGATACGAACTGCTACGAAAGAAGAAGATAGATCCTCATTCTGGACGGTTCACGTTCAGGATCGAAAGGAGCAGAAGAAGAAACTCCTGCATAGAGGGTCAGACACTATCCAAGATGAAGGAAAGAAAGGAAGCACTTAAAGGCCGGGGAATACCCCATAGGAATGAGCTTTTTCCCAAATCAAATAGGGTTCGCTTCGTAATGGGACGAGCCAGAGGTGGGTTGATCACAATACACAACACAAGGAGCTTCCCTGGAATTTAGGTCGTCCTCTAGGAGCTTACCTGCGTCGAATCGGATATTCATCTTCACGTTATCGAGGAACAAGTGAAGCGCTCTCAAACTATAGGCCGGCGCTACCAATGAGAATGATCTTTGCAAAAAAGAAGATGGGAATTGAAGAACAAGGGAAAGAACCCTCGTCTAGGGCATTGGGGGTTTCTTTTTTCCAAAAGACGAGAAAGAATGAAGATGCACTCTAGGTGAGGGGAAGTTTAATTGCTTACTTTTTAGAGTTAAACGGTTGTCAAGAAGAGTTTGGGGCAGGCCAGTACTGTAGGATGTTTGCGCCCATTTGTGTTCTTGTTCGCAAAGTGCGTGGTTAAGAAGTAGTTTGTTCACCTGGTCTAGCCGTGCTCATCTTCGCTTCAGATAGCTTACGGTGGTTACACCCTTCGCTCTACGCCTGTGAAGCTCTCACTCGAAGAGGGTATCCATGGTTTTCAATTCTTTACTAGAAAGCCCGGTGCAAACCATATTTGGGAACCCACCTCATGCTTCTTGAAACTCTTCTTTTCTTATAGGCTCTTCTCTATAGGCCATTCAAACGAAATGGCAAGCGTGAAGAAGTCAGAGAGTCAGAAAGAAAGGACTGTCCCTTTCGTTGAGGGAGGCCAACGTAAGACTTTTAGTAGCTCCTTTTTCTTGGCAATAGAAAGAACAAAGAAACCCTCGGCCGACACCATTGTTCAATCTTATCAAAGAAGACGGAAATAAGGAAGAAAGAACCTACTCGGTATTCTCAAAGGTTGAGGCCGACGCTCAAGTTAGAGACCGAATGGGAATGAAAGAAGAAAGAAAAGCACCTTTTTTAAAAGGCGATGGAATACCCTAATAGAACGGGAATAGACGAAGTAATATTTCTTCACGAAAAATGTCGTAGGAAGAGGGAATCCTTAACAGGAAGAAAGCTAGTTCACGAAATAAAACCATCTGTTGCGGCTGTCACGGAGTTAGCAGGGGCTACGAGTCATGAAATGAGATTGGTAGACCACTTTATCTTCCTTCCACTCTTTTTCGTCTAAACCACCCTTCTAATCAGAAACACATGCCTGAAAAGGGCCTAGAACACTCATTTTAAGCAACTCTTGCCTGAGACAGCTAAACCTGGATTGGGCTCTTTTAACCTATCTTCTTCAAAGGAAGACTCTCCTTCCAGCTTCCCGTCAAGGTTGGATTAGCTGAACTGAGGAACCACAGCCTAGCGTTTAATTGGAATCGTTAACCTGATCCTCATCGTTGCCTTCGACCAAGGGATAGTTTTGCAATTCTCAGTAAAGGTTACTAAAGCCAAACATTGATTCGAACCCTCGAAGTTTCTTCCACGGGCAGCTAAGAACGTTGATTTCGAAGCTTAAACCTTAATTGTAGCAAGCACCCGATCATCATTCCAAGGAACCAAACCCAAATCTCGAATTGAGGCGAATCCTGGCTTTCACCCAGCGATTGGCTTTGCTGGCTAACCATGAGGTTTGATCTGCTTTTGATCGTCAACTTCCAACCTGGCCAACCTTAGCTACTTTCTTAAGATTCAAATTTCACTAAAGGTTACTAAAGCCAAACCCTCATTGGTGGTCTCTGACCTCATAAAATCATACGTGGACATCTAAGAACGTCGATTTCAGATTAGTCAACTTGCATTGAAAGAAAGAACCGAGACAGCGGACAAGAGCCTTCAAGGCAAGCCCGATCACGGTTTGACTTCCTTGGATTGCGTCAATCGCTCAAGTGAAGAAAAAAAAACGGAGGATTTCCTAAAGTTGGATCGCTCCGATCTCACTCACCTGTGAAAATCCATTGAAGCTAAAAGCACGGGTTTTCTCCAACCTCTAATCCCGCTAACTCCAACGACAGGCAAAGGCCAGTCAACAGCCAGTCCACAAGAGAACCCCGAAACGGGAGCAAACCCCGCTTCTACCTTTCTTGCTATCCTTTCTCGCCTGCCGTTAAATGAAAGTTGATTAGAGTTCCCAATGGCTGGTGAAAGTGAAATAGGAGACCTCAAGCTGCCATACTTGACTAGAACCGAAGGAAGATCTCTCACACCTATAAGCGGGCAATGGAAACTATATGTCAACGAGCGGCACATAATTGAAATTGGAAAACCTCACCCCCCAGTGAATGTAGTCGGATGGACAGATCGACTGTCGCATGATTGTATCATTTCTATTATAAAAATAAATGTCTTGAATCATTCGATATAAGGGCTTCACTTCAAAGAGGCATAGGAACAATGTCTCGAAACTGAAGATGAGACTGAAAGCTGCCATACGAGATTAGAGAATAGAAAGAAGGGGCAGGCGCCCAAGCAAGAAAGGGTTCAATGAACGCTGCTGGTGAGGCTGCAGTTCACGCTGCATAGCTTACTAATAGGAATGGAGGACGGGAATCAACTAGAGTAATCAAAGCCTTCTCCCTTTAGGCGGATAGGAAGAAACCCCTAGCTACCGGGATACAGGAATCCGGTATTGGAGCCCCGCATCGAACTATGAAACCCCAGATTTTGACTTAACAAAGCGAAGCCAATCTGTTGAGTTCGCATCAGGTTTGAGAAAGAGCCTTTCTTTAGCCGAAATTGCTTTCCACTCGATGGAGGCCCAGCATCACGATCAAATTGGAGAAATCCAGTTGTTATGGATGAAATTCGAATGCCTTTCGTGGAGTTGCTTCAAAATGATCATCCGTCGAGGAAAGAGGGTTGCTCCAAAAGAAGCGATTGCCGCAATAAACAAAGAAGGGTGAGCAGGAAGGAGGCCCTTGAAGTCTCATACGATGTTGAGGGACTATGCAACTATGCCAGTTGAAATCAACGTTTTTGATGCCCCGCCCTGAAGGTCTGTCAAATCGATTTTTCATTAGAGAGATTGGTCATCTCATCGATTCTTGAGAAACTAGCAAAGAGTCGTAGTCAACGATGAAAATCAGCTAAACTCCGGTCTTGGTCTCGGGACATCGTCCGGTATTCGACCACTCTTTAGGTGGGGAAGAAGATCAACTACTTGTCAACTCACACATGATCGAATTCAAAGTCAAAGGGGGCTTATCAGACAGATCAACTGTCGCATGATCGAACGCTGATGGGATCAGCTGACAAGGACTTGCCTTGAAGGACCTTCTTCTGTTTATAAGGAAGCTTGAAGGTTAGGATGATCTGTCTCGGTGGCATATTCACCAAATGCAGGTCCGGTTTTCAAACGCCTGTGATTATGATTATAAGGGTGGTTTACACGAAATGCGTGAAAATGCAGATGTTGTCAAATGAGAAGGGAAAAGAGCCATAGAAGCGATCTATTGAGATCGAGATAGCGAACTCATCAAACCTTTGCGTTTGTCAGCACCAGATCGCAACGTAGAAGGCAAGGCAGATCAAGCTGAATCTGGAGTCAAGTCTGAGACGTATGCAGAGGACGATCCAACATCTAGGAGTGGGTCCTATCTTGAAGAGTGACATTAAAAGAGCGATTTTCCGTGTGAAATGACTTCTTCAAAGCGCCTGTCGTCCAACCACTTTTTTAACCAACGTTGGAGCAAAGAGTACTCCAATAACTCTTCAGTATTGGAGGTCATCAGTACATCCTCAGGAGGGATCCTCAAATCCTTCGGTTTCATAGCAGACCGTAAATAATCTACCATTACTCCCTTTAGGTAAGGATCAAGTGGATATCCACGACCCAACCACCATTCCATAGATGGAAAATCTTTCTTGATACGCATACACCAGACCTGCTCGAAACGTTTTGGACCTTTCTTGTCAAGGTTAGAGAGCCCTTTATATCCCATACCTCCGATCCGGCATAGTGTGGAAAACCTCCTTACAGAGTCGACCCCATCTATTGCAATCAGAACGTAGGGGTTAAAGAAGTTCTTGAGTGCCTTTATTGAAATGGGACTAAGATCCCTAGACATCCCTCGAACCCTAAACCTTTTGGCGAACTCCCTATCAAATAGAAACTCTATCATCTTATACATTATTAATAACGGCCACCTATCGGTAGCAGACTTAAGATCGTATGAGTATAGATGCATCTTGCCAACTAGTCGATCCAACGGCTTAGTTTGATTAAAAGTTCCATCCATTGGAATCTGACCAATTACAGTCATCAACCAATCGTGGAAGGGTTTCAATAACCGTTGGTTCAAATAGTTACCAATGGCAAAGATTCGCCTTTTCGCCCCCCCTTCCAAGGACTGTCCTAGTTTCCCTCCCAATAAGAGGGCACCAGCGGACTCGTCAGAGGTTAGGTGAGGAGCAAGCTCCGTTTCAAACCAATGATGATCAAGGACTGAAAAGAACTTGTTCATCTCATCCCGTGCAGAACGAGTGCACTGAGGCCACAACATTCCGGATGGCCAATAGACCCCATGGGATCAGATAAACCGAGCTAGAAATAGCCAAGACGCGACCTCAAAAGGAAATACTGAGAAGCATGACCTAAATCGGCGACGTTTTGTCTTGTTGATCCGTAAGGCCAACTCAGAAAGCTTGGAAGTAGGAAGGGACGACCAAGTTGGGTCCCAGTTGTCTACTCTATAAAAGTCTTTTTTGACCGTATCGTATAGTGCCCCTCCTACTAGTACGAATCGGTAGGAGGTGTGCTATCTCTCGAAGTGTGTATCCTAACCATTCGACTGTTCGCCTTAATCTCTTAAACCTTCCAAGCCCTCGGTGGGTTTGGGGTCTCTCCCACGATCCCACTAGCATTAACTTAAATCTCTTCTCTTCAGGAGTGGTTATCAAGGGCTAGCGCCCTTGAGCCATAGTACAAACGCGTACCCGACAGACTTAACTAAAAACCTAGGCGGGGGTTGGGCTTCGTCTTCCTTCGTAGCCCTTTCTTTGAACCTTGTCAATGATCGAACCGCAATAACCGTGTGAAACCCTCAAATTAGTAATGCGCGCATTCGGAAAGGCTAAAAATGAGCTTCAGGGTCAACGCCCAAGAAAATGGTTCAAAAATGATTGAAACCCCCCTGAAGTACATCTTTAATTAAAAAGGTAAAATGGCTTTGCAGCAAATCGCGTTGAACAGCGGAATCCATTCTGTTTAAGTTTTCAACTTGCGTCTCGATAAACTCGAAAGCTTCCTCTCGAATGTTTGCATAAGGAGAATGTCTCAGAATATTAGGTAGGTCAGGTTCAGCGATAAGGGAAAGAACATAGAGCTTGTCCGGCACAGCACATGCGACTTCCTTCCCCACTGAATCCGCTCATTCGGAAGAACATATCTTTTGTTGTTCCTTCTCACGGCTGAGACAAAACCGTCCCCGACGCTCTCTTCCTTACCTTGGTGAGGAGGGAAGTCAGGCTAATGCCTGCTAGCGTTGGAGGAACGGCTGGAGTCGATACTGCCCCGGTCAACCGGAGATAAACGCTAGCCAGCCCATTGTATCGAGTCTCATTTTCCGCAAATGCGCCCGCGCTCTTTGTTTAAAGATAGCTGCCGGTAACAAACAAGCATTCATCTCTGATGTACCCGGAGTCCCCTCCCAGAACTATCTGGACTAGCGGGCCATCCCTAGCTGCCCTTGCTCGGTGAGGTAGGATAACCTTCCCTTCAAGCGGATAATATCGAACCAGAGGGAGAGGTCTTCTAGTAGAATTTCATGTTGGTTTTTTGCTACTTCCCCACCATCTCTAAGAGGAGCCGAACCGGATTTCTTTCTCCGAACTGAGAAGTTCAGGAAGAGGGCTAGCCAATATGGATAGATGGATAGAGTAGCTTGGTTGCTTAGCAGATCGAGTAGCTTTCCCCAGGAGGGAGGGAGAATTTTCTGAAAAAGGGATGGATAAAGGGATAAAGGAGCCTGTCCTTCGTATAAGGAAGATAGGTAGTAACAGACCTGCCCTAACCGGACTTGCCATCTCGAACCTGATCTTTCCGATTCGGATTTAGGATTTAAACTAGGTAACAAAGGACTTTCATGAACGGGCTAAGAAGGATCGCTCTTCGCGTGCGTACTTAAATTCGATATCCGATATCCGATCCAGCATTTTAGGAAAGGAGGAGGCCAACAGATCCAGTCTCTTTCGAAAAAAGGGATCCCGAAGTAGCATCTCCATTCGAATCCGAATCGTAAGCCAAATCAGAAGCCGTTTCAGGCGCCGAATCAACATTAAGAAGAGTTTCATCCGCCGGCGTCTGGAGACGTATCAAAGGAATAGACATAAGAGAACATTCCCTGCTCCATACCATAAGAAAGGAAAGCTTGAATCGGAACGGAAGGCCTAGTATTAGCGCTAGCAGACTACCGGTTTTGATCTACTTACTTTTGCCCCCTATCTACTTTTGAACAGAGGCTTCGTAGCCCATTTTCCTTCCCTAAACAAAGGTCTTAAGAATCTCATTCAACCAGGTAACTAAATTATGCCACTTTTTAAGCGCCATAAGCAGCCAAGCATAGTGGTTCGCTCAAGCAAAGCAATGGAGTTTGCGAGACTTCAAAGCGTTCCGGTAGTGCTTCTAGCAAGGAAATAGTAAGATAAGACCCTCTAACCAGAATTCGATTACACACGAGCTGCCAAGGAAGCTCTCGAAAGAGCTACCTCAGAATGAAAGCTACATCAATCCACAGGAATTCAATCCTAGATATCTCCACCTCGTAAAGCCGTAACAGCATCGACTCATTAATGCGCCCTCAAGGGGCAGCCTAAGGAACAAGGAAGAGGCTCGGCAGGAGACTCGCAACTAAGCACCTAAGCCCTAATTGAATCAGGATTAAGCTACTTGTGCACCCGAAGTATTATACTATTTGGTCTGGTGGTTTCGCCTAGTATGTATGACGTACATAGCACTAACTCTACTTTAGGGGGCAAGTAGGCCAGGCCTCTTAAGGTTACCTAGTTTGCTTCATCGCCATGATCATTAGAGCTCTCGATACCGGCTGGATCGGCGCACTTGTCACACTCATTTTCAATGGGAAACTTAGTTTCATCCATCACACGAAAGAAAAGATCAGACTCGGCACACGGATCAAAACCTGTCCTTCAAGCTGTCTAAGTTAGCTCTGTCATCTGTTGATAGAGTCTTTTCCTTATAACCCGGGCAGCAATAGTCATTGTTTTACTGAAAGTCTAGTGAATAAGGAGACGGCTTCCTTCGCTGCCTACTCTGCTTTGGCTGCTTAGCTTATGCTATCCTCTCAACTTACTGTAGGTAGCCAGTCTTCTCCGACTGAAGAGAATACCAAGTCAGGTCAGGAATGCACCAAGGTGGAAAAGTCCTTTGTATCGGTCAGTCAATCAATAGTGGAATAGAAGAGTCCCAGTAAGAGTCTCGTCCAATTGCCTAGTGTAGGCTTAATGAACTTCCCTATCTCGGTCCTCGCTCTCAACGCAAACGGCAGCGGTCTGAACCGGGGATTGCAAGCAGTAGCGGTTCTACCTCTAATCCCGCGGGTTCAGACGACGACCAAGGCAAGGAATGCCGAAAGCGCCGAAGGTGAGTAAGCACACGACGTAGCATCATCATTCATCATTCTACTAGCAACTAGTAAAGAGAAGGCACTCAGTCTGATCTTTAGAACATAGGCCCGTAAATCAACTGTTCGAACAAACTTCCTTCCCGGGCATGCCTACCCTTGCTTTGTTCATTCATCATGGCACTAGCACGAGAGACTCAGAAAAAATAACCTTTGCTACCCCTCTTTATGCAAGAAAATCAATCGTACTGACTACTGGGTTAGGGACCCCAAACCACTGATTTGTATAGGGGAGAATGGCCTTATCAGATATGTGGGTTGGAGCGGAAAGCCCGAAAGAAGTCTTGGATCCCCTTTACCTGGCCATCAAAAGCCTGAGAGCAGCGGTACAAGAGCTAGGCTTCTTCCTAGCTCGTTAGCTCTTTTCTCTTTACTAATAGCCGTAGGGTGAGCCAAAAGAACTAGACTTAGCTGCTGAAAGAGCCCTTTCTCGATAAGCAGGAGAATGTTTCATAAATAGATCAAGGGTAGGCGAATGAATGAATTGATCTTAGTCTTGTTCTAGTTCCTTCTCCATGGACTATGTGATAAGAGAATCGCTAAGTAGATAAGGAGACAAGTATCCAAGTCCAATGATTCTATTTGTATGAGACAGTAGCGGTTTGAGATGCATGCAGTGAACAGAGCAAGCATCTCGGTATGACAGGTACTGAAGACTGAAGCAGGGAATCTCACTAAGCAGGGGTAGCCACTCCAGGGATGGTGTACGGGAATCCATGTTCGAAAGAGATTCGTTCTATTTGTCTGATTCTCTTCTTACTCTTATTGCTGGTAAGGAAGCAAGGGTTGGAATGCAATTCTCGATTGAGTGAGAAGGACACTGTTTAAAGTCAATCAGTTGCTGCTCTCTCCTGAGAGGAAGCGGCCGAAAACCAATCAAAGAACTTGACTTCTGGTTCGAGAATCAAGAAGAAAAGGAGCTACTACACATGGCGAGGAGCATTCCTTACCACAATACAAGGCGGTTAGCGGTACCAAAGGAAGAAGGCAAAGGTGATCCTTACAACAGGGTATACTGCTCCTACTACTCCGGATACCAAGGAGAATCCTTATACTACCAATGTCACATTGACAAAAGGGGTTTGCCTAGTTATGGTTGAGGTGATCATCGGGCACTGGGACAATAACGGGGGACTTAACCTGGCTTAAATCGATTAGTCGGACAGTCTTGCGCTTTGAAATCGTAAGTTTGGAGGGACTCATGAACTATCCCACAGTGAGGGTATTTTGACAGGCCTTCCACTTCTGTATTAAAGGGCTTACGGGCAGCATTACCGGGCTTACGCTCCTCGCTTTATGGGACCCAATCCCTACCCCGGATATGGCGTCTTGGGGGACCTATTACAAGAAAGGAAGATCGGCAAAGTGGATCGCGAAAGGAAAGTTCCTACTTCGCACAAGCAGCATGACGAAGCAAAAATACTCGGGACTGGTTCTTATTCACCAGTTCCTACTTCTTCACGGGGTTAACTATCATAGCAAGTAACCAGGTTCTACTTACACCGGTCTACTTACGCGCACAAAGACAAGACGTGCAGGTCGTCCTTTTACTCGCGGGGCAGTGTCCGGTAGCAAGTCTCTCCTGCCAAAGTAGGATTCATATTAAGCTACACCGGGGACTGTTCAATAATCCCCATTGCCCAGGTCTAAGATGGGTTACCGATCAGAGCGAGTACAAGTGCGATCCTTACACAAGGGGGATTCCTACCGTAAAGCCACGCGGTTGAGTTCGTCGGCTTACTCTCTTTTCCTGGTCAGGTAAAGGTCTAAGCTAAGGTTTCTACTCTTACAGTCTACTTCCGCTTATAACTGCAAGCCAGTTAGTTGGATCCAAGCCCGGGGGTTAGTCTGCTTGCTAGCTTTTCATCTTCCTTTAAAGGTAGCAAGTTTCTGCTCCCCAAGGCGCCTTCTCCTTGCTCATTCAAGCCGGTAAACAAATCCCAGCCGGGCTGATCTGTCAAGTGAGTTTTCTGCTCCCTCTTTCGAGTCTGCTTCTCCAAGTCTCTCCCTCCGCGCCTCTGGGTGACTCCCTTCGGTAAGTGTGGGTCTGGTTTGAGTCTTCAATTTGTGGTTTTTTGGGGTATCTCTCCTTATAATCCTGGGCCAAGTAGCCACCCCAGCTGGTTCTTCGTCCGCATCGCCCCAATCCGAACAGGTATAGGCGCTAGAGCTGCTGTTCTTTCTGATTCTTCCTATTGCTGTGCTCCCGGGGCTAAGTGGTTACACCCTGAGTTCTATCTAAGGAGCCAAGGCAAAGTGTAAAGATCAAATCGCATAGGGGTTCCCCTCATGCTAGTAGCGGGTCAGCCTCAGACTATGGTTACAGAAAAAGAGCTGTTGATACGTCTCGTCTCCTAGGCCTCAGTGGCCTAAGTGAAAAGACAGAACCTCGAACCAAACCTGTGTTGTCCTTCTAGTTCCTCGAGCGGACGTTCTTGCTATTTCCGGGCAGCTAGTATACTCTTCTTCAAGGGGACCTCCTTATAGGCGGAGAAGGCATGTAAAAAGAACCTCGATGGGAGATAGTTCGTCAGGCCCTCAAAACTAAAGATTCGCAATCAAATGGCCGGAGAAGCAACTTAAGACAGGTTACGTACACCAGGGAGTTGAATATGCACCCAGCAGAAAAGCAATCAAATAGAAAGAAAGGGAGTGAAAGCGAGGAAAGCAAGAAGAGGAAGGCTCCCTCACACAAAGAGAGATTTCACTTCGTACTTGGGGAACCGGATTGAAGGCTTACAGAGGTAGAACCTTGACAAAAGGAGAACTTGCACTTCGTCCTTTCAACGGCTTACAGTCGGAAGTAGAATGCTCCTCGACTCTCGCAGGAGAGAATTTAGACTTGATAGCAGCGGGAAAACAGGCGAGAACCCGCAAATGCAGATTAGGAAACAGGAACGGGGAGGGGAGAAGCGGAATGCTCACTTGTTGGGGAGCGACTTGACTCTTTCCCTCGCGGAAGACGGGCTTGGATCGAAAGAAATGGCTGCCATTTGGGAGCAGAAGGAGACTCGAATCCGGGAGGAGAAACTTTCATTCTTGCTTAGTCTTCCGAGTGCGCGGATGTTCTTCCCGAGCAAATGTTCTTCTGTGAATGAATTTCTCCCTTTTGGGCTCACGAATGAGATTCCTCTCTTAGTTTTAGTTCCTGCTTCTAAGTATCTAAGGTGAGTTGAATCTCTGTTTTTCTATGCATTCCTCTGTCTTTCTCTCATCGCCTATGTTTAAATAAAAGCTAAGCCCGGCAGGAGTTCTAGTAGTCAATAAGTCGTATTCCCTCGTAAAGCCGTAAAGCCAAGGCAAGGACTATGACTGAGGAAAGCAGCTATATCTGCGTCTGCTGTTATTGCGAGGGGAAAGTCTCAAGTCAAAGGTAACCGAGGAGTGCTAGTAGAGTGACCCGCTAGAGTTGGCGCTAAGGGCAGTTCTGGGAGTTCGTTCCTGCATCTGGGAGATCTTCTAAGTAAGCCGCTAAGGCGAGTGATGCCCAAGGCAATATGCTCTGAGAATTGTCGAAAAGGCTTGTTCCGCGAGACCCCTTCAATCTCTGATAAGGCCATTCATTCTTTCCTATCTAATCTCTGGTTTTCCCTCCCTCCCCCTCCTCTGATTGAAAAGGAAAAGTGCTTCTCCTCGCTTTGATGTCAGGTCAGCTAGTGCTATGTTTAAACGACTATCTAGAAGTAGAAGTCTGAAATCATTCGTCAACCCTCGTAACTCCAAGTCAAGTAGCTAAGGAAGCGTCTTTCTTCCGTCACGGTAAACGGTTCTAGGACTTCTACTTCCTAGAAAGCATATCATAGATAAATTTCTTTAACGCCTTTGAAGTCAAGCTTATTGTCAGGCTCAAGCTCTGTCTGATCTTCCAAAAACATGGTTCATAGAGAATGAACATAGACATTTTTTTTTAAATAGAAAGTGGTACCCTCATCTTCTTTGAAAAGACTACCTCAAGCCCTCAGTGGAATGATTTAGCTATGTTGATCCTTCAGAGAAGGAAGTTTATTACTCTTTCAAACGGTCCGGGTCCCCACAAATTTTCGATAAAAGGGGAGGGATCCTCATAGTTAGCTGGGGAGAATCATTTCGCAGGAAAGGGCAGTGGAGGGTTTTGGGTCGCTGGGGAGGAACCGAAATCCTGAAGTAGGGTAGGGAGGATTAGGAAGGAATAGGGGCCTCGGTAAGGGAACTGTTCTTTTTTTAGGTCCCACTAGCGGTCTGGAGCTTAAAACAGATCAACAAGAAAGGCGAGTCAAAGAAGAACGCCTTCTTACTTATTATGACTGAAACTGGTACAAGGGGATAGACGTCGTTGGGTTGGTAAGGCTTCAACAACTTCCGGTGCCCCACCCTGCCACAATGAAAGCAAAAAGTATGAATGTGTTCATATTCAACAACATAATTATACTTACCAATCCAATTGCCACTTGAGGGATCAATGGCTTTTTGAGGTCCATCTCGATACAGACACGGGCATATTTACCCCTTGCTGCCATGGCTGTGTTTATATCAATCTTCAGGGGTTTGCCTATGGCTTTTGCAATATGGTATAGCACCTTCTCATTATAATATGAAATAGGTAACTGGGGAAATCGGACCCAGATTGCAGTGCTATCCTCCTCCGCTTCCGCCGGTTTGAAATCGTGTTGCCACTTACGAACTGTAACGTAGTGATCAAGGATAATCCATGGACCTCCCATATAGAATTATAGTGTCCTCCATCATGTCGAATTTGACAATGAAGAACCCGTCTCCAATGTCCAGCGCTTCCATATCACCTTGTAGTCCCCATTTTTGACCTTGCTTATAAATAGGTTATACCCAATCGTTCTTCCCAACAGTCTCACTATTAGGCACTTCTTCCATGGTCTCCTAATCTTCTTCAGAAGATTCATAGGAAGTTTAATACGGGGGACGCCATTATCAACCTCCTCATAAGTTTCAATATCTTCCACAACCTCTTCATCGCTATAGAGCTCATCATCAATAGATAAGCTTTCCACCTCCTCATCAAAGTTTTTTTCATTAGAATTCTCGTTAAATCTGGATTGGAGAAGTGAATTTAAAAAAGATTTCCCCTTATCCTCTTCTTCCAATTCTTAACAGGCTTTCTACTAAATCAAAAAAAGACTACTCGCTACGAACAACTTAAGGCATTGAAGTAACTTAGACTTAGAATAGATAGGGGGCGGCAGACGGGGTCCAGAGACTTTTCCGACCAAGTAGGCAAGCAGGAAAAGCCGATCTCTGGCAGGAGAGAAAGGAGCTTTTAAGCAGGGAAAGCCCATAAGGCTGGAAAGCCCTTACTTCCTTCCTTCAAAGCCTAGAGCACCGTGCAGTCTCAAGCCGAATACGCTATATCAGCCAGCACAACTTCAGGCAAGGAATTTAACCCTCTTTCTTGTTACTTAGGCTGCCCTAAAGCCTAGTGAAGGAGTCCTGAAGTGAGCTTCGCCTTTGAACTGAACTCCTCTACTGCGCCCCCTCTTCTCTGGGCCCTTAGGGTAGTTTGAAGGACGAATGCTGGAGGGCAGCTGTTTAGAGCGCTCGCTCCGTACGGTACTTTTTCTGTTTATGTCTGTATTTGTTCCGTAGTTGGATCAGCCGTTTTCCTTAGTATGTCGAGGGTGGATTAATGAATGACTGCTTTAGCTCTATCGACAGAGGCCCCCGCCTAAAGTTCTGACCCTTGCTTCAAGCTCTGCTCTGGGAGAATGGCCCCACCCGATGTGATCGACGTCACATCTCGACCTGTTCGTGCTGCGGAGCGAACACCTACTTTGAGGAGAAAGAAATCCTTTCCTAAAGTGAATTCAAGCCGGTACATCATAAATAAGAAGAGAAGCTTCCGTTTCTTGCTTATCTATAGAATATCGCATTGTTACTGGCCTTTCAAAAAATCCTTTCCCCATCTAGAGCTGGTCTTGCCTCTCGTAAGGGTAAGGGTGTTGATATCCTCGATTCGACGAATCTTGTCTTTCGTCTTTCGCGTGTTGAAACTCAGTTTCCTGGTGTGAAAAGTGAGCCTGAACTGACTTGGAAGTCCGATGAGTTTGCGCGACGGTTAAGGTTTACCTTGCCTCGAGAGCTGGGGAACGTGGTTGGTGCCCCGTCCTGGTCCGATTGTTCAGCAGAGCGATCAAAAGCGCGCGCGTTGAGCTTCAGTGGAAAAGGTTGTATTAAAGTATAGAAAAAGATTAAGATTATCATTTCTCTTCTGTCGAATGATAGATACCACAAAGAAGAATGCCCGGCGATAGCATAGGTGCTCTTGCTCCCCTCAGTAGCTCCGATTGAGTCCGTTCGACTTTCAGCTTGGCTAGGGCGCTGGAAAAGAAGTCATTAAAGCGAGCTACCGTGTCTTTATCCGAACCACTACGTACTCCAACAAGGAAGCCATCCCCGTATCTACTAAAGAAAGATGGAATTGT